GATAAATAATAATAATAAAAATAATTAATTCAAAGTAATCTAATTAATTCATTTTTATTTTAATTTTTATAAATAATAGAATAGATAAATAAATTTAAATAATAGAAGAAAAAATGTAATGTTATTATTATTATTATTAATTATTTTTAATTATTAATTAATGAGTGAAGTAGTGTTGATTAAACTTAAGATTAAGATAGATTAATATAAATTAAATATAAATATATACTAACTTCTTCTATTATTAGTTTCTTCTTCCTTAAGAAAATGGTTAACTTAACTAGTTCATCTATTTATTTATATTTTTTATATTATTATATATATAAGTTTTATATATAAAATAAAATCTTTGAAGAATTTGTTTGTATTATTTTTTTTTTAATTAATGATCAATAAACTAAATCAATTATTAGTTATTATTAAATTAAAAAGTAAGTAAATAAATAAATAAATAATAGTAATGATAATATAATAATAAATCAAAAAAGAAGAGAAAGAGGGGTTTGTCATGATTGAGATAGACAGAAAGAAATTTGGATTTGATTTTGGGTTGTGGAAATCGATGAATACTACAAATGAATCACATTAATATATATATTTTGTGTTTAGTGAATTATTAAAAATTATTTAATTGAAATTCATTCAATGAAGAATAAGAAATGATTCTAAAAAAGAATATCCCAATATTCCGTGGAGTGGTGCATTTAATACCTTGCAATTTTTTGGATTCTTCATCATCCCATTCTGAGTTAGAATGAGTTTGAGTTTGAGTTAGGTTAGAGAGAGTTAGAGTGAGTGAGTGAGTGAGTGAGTGAGTGAGTTTAGTTTAGATTCGATTCCAGACAGATACAGATAGATTAGATTGATAGATTAGATTGATTGATTGATAGTGATAGATTAGATTGATTGATTGATAGTGATAGATTAGATTGATTGATTGATAGATTTAAGAAGGTACTGAATGACTTTGAATGGGAGTAGTCTATATTAATAGTAGTAGTAGTATATATTATTATTTTATATATTCTTAATATATTATTATTCATTCATTATTACTTAATATTCTTATTCTATTATTAATATATTATATATTATTCATTCTTAATATTCTTATTCTTAATATATTATTATTCATTCATTATTACTTAATATTCATTCTTCTTAATGAATGTAGTCTGAGATTCAGTCTTTCTTATTTAGTTAGAATATTAATATATTATTATTAATGATGATTCATTCTATTCTTTTTTATTAGATTAGAATCTCTGAACTGAGTGAAGTGAAGTAAGTAAGTAAGTGTAGTGTAGTGAAGTAAGTGTAGTGTAGTGAGGTTAGGGATATTCAATAGATTCATTTCATTCTGATTGATATGGATTGAATATATTATATTATATATTATATTATATTATATATTATATTATTATAGAATAGATATTATATTATATCTTATTATATTATATTATATATTATTATTATAGATATTATATATTATTATAGATATTATATATTATTATTATAGATATTATATATTATATATTATTATTATAGATATTATATTATATTATAATATTATTATATTATTATTATAGATAAGATAAGATAGATAGATCACAGACTGACTTACCCACGACAACTCACTTCATGAAATGAATGAATGAATGAATTAAATATTAATAAATAAAATTCTGAAATAAATTCAATGAAATGAAATTAAATGAAATTAAATTCAATGAAATTAATTATTAATTAATTAAATAAAAACTTTAAAAAAAACCAATGTTCTTTTCTTCTTTTTGAGAGTTCTGGGGGTTTTCCGGCCTTAGAGATCCTTTCTTTCCCTCTCCCCTCTAAAGCTTAGAGATTATTCAAAAATAGTTTTAATACCTTGTAAAATTTATTTATTGAATTTATTTATTTATTTATTAATTAATTTTATTAATTTTTTTAATTAATTAATTAATTATTATTTATTTATTAATTGAATGAATTCAGAATTCAATTGATTATTCATTCTTCGATTCCTTTCATTGATTATTAATGAATACATTTCATTTATTTATTTATTTATTTATTTATTTATTTATTTATGTATGTTAATGTTATTTATGTATTAATTAATTAATAAAATCAAATCAAATCAAATTCATTGATTATGAATTAATGAATTCCTTTCATTTATTAATTAAATTAATAAAATCAAATCAAATCAAATTCATTGATGAATTATATTATATTCAAATAATTATAATTAATGAATACATTTCATTAATAATTATTTTATTTAGAATTGCCCCTGATTCTGGGGGGAATTCGGATTCCAGAAACCTCCGGAAAAAAAGGGAGTTGAACCCTTAGTTCCAAGGTGGAACGAATACCTAGCATGTATTGTGTCTTACCGATGACGATTTTTCCTCGAGTCTGACCCCTGCGAGAGGGCATCCTTCAATGTGACAAATTGAAACTTTACTTTAAGCTACAGACTCTGCAAATAACTCGAATCGAACGAGCACTTTATGCTTGGAAGGCATGGAGTCTAACCCTTAACTTATACTTGCTACGACGAACACTTTATAGGAATTGAACCCATATCCATAGTTTCGAAGACTATAGTTTTAACCTTTCCTCTTTTTATATAGGAAAGATATTTTTTTAAATATCTTCTAATATATTGGATTCCCCAGATATGGAATGTATATTTTATATAATAAAATAAAAGATGTATATTTATTTATACATATAAAATAAAAATTTTATTATAATAGTTTATAAAGAAGTTAATAAGGATAACTAGCTAGTGCATTGGAAGGAGGTGTTGAACCTAATTCATGATTATTCATATGTTATCATGTAATTCCGAGAAGGAAACTTTATAGTTAATTACGAAGTGAACTGAAACATCTTAGTAACTTCAGGAAAAGAAATCAACCGAGATTTTGTTAGTAGCGGCGAGCGAAATCAAAGTAGCCTGAGTATTTATTATAGAAAATTATTTATCTGAATTCTTATTATGTATTGTATTATTATATATATAATAATAATTCAGAATCTTAAAAAAAAAAATTAAGATTTAATTCCATTATAAAAAGTTGGAAACCTTTTAAGAATACTTTCTTTGTAGAAGCGAAAGATGGTGAAAGCCCATGAAAGAATGGAAGTAAATATTATGTAAGTAGAATGAGTGTGATCTTATTCGAAGATAGGGGAACTATCCTCTAAGGCTAAATATAGTGCATTAAGCGATAGTGAAGAGTACCGTGAGGGAAAGTTGAAAAGAATATAATCAAGGGTGGTCAACGCTCATGATTAGTAAAGTGAAATAGATCTTGAATTATTAACTTTATAAGCAGCCGAAGGATTTAAAAGTCTAACGGCGTACCTTTTGCATAATGGGTCAGCAAGTTAGTATTTAATGTAAGTAGTGATACCTAAAGAAATTGATTCTTAAAAGGGAGTAATGAATATTAAATACTAGACCCGAAACCTAGTGATCTTACTATGATCAGATGTTAGATCGAACCGGTGTACGTTGCAAAGTACTCGGATGAATTGTGGTAAGTAGTGAAATACAAATCGGACTAGGATATAGCTGGTTTTCTGCGAAATCTATTTTAGTAGATGATTTATTATTTTATTAGTGGGTATAGCACTGAATATCTCGTAATTTGAATTACAAGAAGGGAGTATGAAAGTACTTACTTTGGATATTTAATCTCAGAATAACTAATAAGAAGATAAGATAAATTCTCAGACTTTTTGCGATAAGGTGAAAAGTCGAAAGGGAAACAGCCCAGAATAATGAATAAAGTTCCTCAATTGTTACTGAGTGAAAGAAAAGAGGTTTTTCATCTGAGACAATCAAGAAGTGGGCTTGGAAACAGCCATCTTATAATAAACACGTAAAAGTGTAATGATCGAAAGAGGGGAAGCGCTGAAAATATACGGATCTAAGTAACATACTGAATTCTTATTATATTCTTCTTTTCTTCTATCCTGAAAGGAAGGGGGTAAGGAAAGAATATGGGTAGCAGAACATTTAGTAAATAGACGAAGAACAGTATTTTATTGTTTGGATATAACTAAAGAGAGAATGCTGACATGAGTAACGTTAAAGTAGGTGTAAATCCTATTCGCCGAAAACAGAAGGTTTTTATGGTAAAGCTTAACTTCCATAAGTTATCTCGGTCTCTAACTGTATCTCTAAGGAGTAAGGGATGAGTGAAATATAAGAAAAAGTTTATAACTCAAGAAAAGGTATATTTAATAACCGTACCTTAAACCGACACAGGTCTGTGGATGTAAGTGTATTAAGGCGTATAAGAGAATTATTGCGAAGGAACTCGGCAAAAATATTTCGTAATTTCGAGACAAGAAGTGCCCTGAAGAGGGTGTCACTCAAAAATGTTGTACAACTGTTTACTTAAAACACAGTACTTTGCAAAGATGAAAATCTTAGTATAAAGTATGAGATCTGCCCAATGCTAGGGGATGAAAAATTTATTTTAAATGAATGATTTAAGATGAATTGAAGTTCTAGTGAATGGCGGCCTTAACTATAAGGGTCCTAAGGTAGCGAAATTCCTTGGCCGTTAAATGCGGTCCCGCATGAATGATTTAATGATACAACAACTGTCTCCGCAATAAACTTAGTGAAATTGGAATAGCCGTGCAGATACGGTTTATGTGTAGAAAGACGGGAAGACCCTATGCAGCTTTACTGTAGTTAATTATTGTTGTTTAATCTTACATTTGTAGTATAGAAGGTAGTTGATTAGACAAAAATGAAATACCTTTATTGTGAGAGGTAACAACTTACTGGATCAGGACAGTGATTAACAGACAGTTTATGTGGGGCGCATGTCTCAAAAAGAGTATCTGAGATGTCCTAAGGTGAAGTTAAATTGGATGGTAACCAATCAAGTTATCCAGTAATCTGGAAGATGAAACCTTGAAAAAAGTATAATGGCATAACTTTGCTTAACAGTGAGATTGACAAATCGATCTGACACGTAAGTGGGGCATAATGATCCTTGTATTCAAAATGGAATGGTACGAGAACAACGAATTAAAGCTACGCTAGGGATAACAGGGTTATTTCGTGTGAGAGATCTTATTGACCACGAAGTTTGCCACCTCGATGTCGACTCAACCTATCCTCCAGGAGTAGAAGATTGGAAGGGTTTGGCTGTTCGCCAATTAAAAGGTTACGTGAGTTGGGTTAAAAACGTTGTGAAACAGTTTGGTTCCTATCTTCTATATATAGTTAAAGTTAACGAAGAATTTATTCCTAGTACGCAAGGATCGGAATATTTTAATCTCTGGTTTCATTGTTGTTCTCGCATGGCAATAAAGCTAAATTAAAAAAGAATAAAATTTGAAAGCATCTAAAAATTGAAGTCTGTCTTCTGAAACTTTCATAATTCACGTTAAAGATTATGACGTTAATAGGCTTTAGCTGTAAGAATAGTAATATTTTAAGGTATAAAGTACTAATGGAAATTTAGACTAAAATATACTCTTATCTGAAAATGGGGATAAAAGTTAGATTAACTTAATTGGAAGAGTGTGTATCTTGTAAGTACAAAGTTAAGAGTTCAAGTCTCTTATCTAACAGGCCTCATCGTCTAAGAAGGTTAGGACATAACAACTTCACTGTTAAAATGTTGGTTCAATTCCAACTTGGGCTAAGTGGATTGGTGTAATGGTAACATTTTTTGCTCATGACTGAAAGTTAAAGGTTCAAGTCCTTTGTCCGCGCAGAGATTCTAGCTTAACGGTAAAGCAAACCACTCATAATGGTTGAATATTGGTTCAATTCCAGTGAATCTTAGAGTGGAGTTCGTCGTCTACGTGCTGAAAAGGTAGCCAGGACAAACTTAAGATTTGTTATCTTAGGATGTAAGAGTTCAAGTCTCTTCGTAGATAATATCATTTCGGATAGAAGCATAATTGGAAATGTGTCTACTTTGGGTGTAGAAGAAAGTGAGTTCGAATCTGACCTATCCGAATGGAATTTTAGTTTAATTCTTAGAAGTCAATAAATGTATTTACACCCTTATCATATGGTCCATCCTAGTCCATGGCCCATTTTAAGTTCCTTTGCTCTTCTTTCTTTAGCTCTCTCTTCAGTCTTAATGTTTCAAAGTACTGAATATGGAATGCTCCTCTTTGTAGGAAGTTTATTATCAGTCTTAGGGTCTCTCTTATTTTGGTTTAGGGATATTATTTCTGAAGGAAGTTATGAAGGTTCTCATACCAGTGTAGTAGTGAAAGGAATCTATATAGGTATGATTTTATTTCTTATTTCTGAAGCCTTCTTTTTCCTTTCAATCTTTTGGGCTTACTTTCATAGTGCATTGTCTCCAACAGTTGAAATAGGGGAACAGTGGCCGCCAAAAGGGATTAAAGCGATTAATCCTTGGGAATTACCCTTATTAAATACTGTAATCTTACTCTCTTCAGGAAGTACTGTAACTTATGCTCATTATTCTTTTATTGGAGGTAATAGAAAAGGAACTTTCGTAGGAATGTTCTTAACAATTCTTTTAGCTCTTCTCTTCACAGGTTTACAAGGTATAGAGTATTTAGAATCATCTTTCACAATTAGTGATGGAATTTATGGTTCATGCTTTTATTTTGGTACAGGATTTCATGGTCTTCATGTTATTATAGGAACGATTTTCTTAATCGTAGGACTCTATAGAATATATAATTATCAACTTACAGAAGATCATCATCTAGGTTTAGAGGCAGGAATTCTCTATTGGCATTTTGTGGATGTGGTCTGGTTATTCTTATTTATAACTGTTTATTGGTGGGGAAGTTAAATGGAGTTAAAGGAGAATAAGTAGTCTATTATCTATCTTATTTAATTTAATTTTTATTTTATTTGATTGAAGTTCAATGGTACAAGCAGCGAAAATAGTAGGATCAGGTTTAGCTACAATAGGTTTAGCCGGAGCCGGAATAGGAATTGGTCTAGTCTTTGGAAATTTATTGGTGGCTACAAGTCGAAATCCATCTTTAAAAGGTCAATTATTTACTTATGCAATATTAGGATTCGCATTAGCGGAAGCAACAGGTTTATTCTGCTTAATGATGGCATTCCTCTTATTATATGCAGCGTAAAAATATTTAATTTATGTATCTCTCCCCAATGAGTTTATCATTAACTTTGTTCCTTATAGGACTCTTAGGATTTATTCTTCATCGAAAAAATATCTTTTTGATGTTAATGTGTATAGAAATAATGTTATTATCTATAACATTGTTAATAGTAGTTAGTTCTCAAGCGATGGATGATTTAATAGGTCAGTGTTTTGGTCTTTATATTATAGCTATTGCTGGGGCAGAATCAGCCATAGGATTAGGAATTATTGTATCTTATCATCGATGAAGAGAATCCATAGTGATAGAAAATTAAATGAAATAATCAATCGAAATTCCTTAAATGTATTTAACTGTTATGGTATTACCACTTCTTAGTGGTACAGTCGTAGGATTATTAGGACGAAAAATAGGAGTACAAGGTACTTATATAATATCTGTACTATGTTTGTTCTTAGCTACCCTTTTAGGATACTTATGTTTTTATGAAGTTGTTCTTTGTCAATCACCGGTTTCTATTAGTTTATTTCAATGGATAACCTCTGATAGTTTATCGTTGGATTGGGAATTTCATTTTGATGAGTTAACTGTGAGTATGTATTTACCAGTTTTAACCATTTCTTTTTTAGTTCATTGTTATTCCATAACTTATATGAAGAGTGATCCTCATAATCCTCGATTTTTCTCTTATTTATCTCTTTTTACTTTCTTTATGCTCTTATTAGTATCTGGAGATAATTATTTGATTCTTTTTATAGGTTGGGAAGGAGTAGGAATTATGTCCTTTTTATTAATAAGTTTTTGGTATACGAGAGTTCAGGCTGTCAAAAGTGCTATGAGTGCTATTCTTTATAATAGAGTAGGAGATCTCTTCTTTATTCTCGGAATGGCAATTTTATTGGCGAGTGTTGGAAGTTTAAAATTTTCTATAGTTTTTTCTGTAGTACCTTCTTTAAATAAAACAGTTTTATTTTTAGTAGGAGTCTGCTTCTTACTCGCAGCCACAGGAAAATCAGCCCAATTAGGTTTACATATTTGGTTACCTCAAGCAATGGAAGGTCCCACACCCGTTTCTGCTTTAATTCATGCAGCAACAATGGTTACAGCAGGGGTTTATCTTTTATTACGATCTTCTCCACTCTTAGAATTTAATTCCTATGTATTATATTTAATTAGTGGATTAGGAGCTCTCACCGCTTTAGTATCAGGATGTATAGGTTTATTTCAAAATGATTTAAAAAGAATTATTGCTTATTCAACTTGTTCTCAGTTAGGAATGATGTTTGTTTCAATAGGGTTATCTAAATATAGTTTAGCATTATTTCATTTAATCAATCATGCCTTTTTCAAAGCATTATTATTCTTAAGTGCAGGAGTTATCATTCATGCATTCAATGATGAACAAGATTTACGTAGAATGGGAGGATTGCGTCCAGGAATGCCTTTAACTTATCTATTTGTATTAATAGGTTCAATGAGTTTGATGGCTATGCCCTTTTTAACAGGTTATTATTCCAAAGATGTTATTCTAGAAATGTCTTTTGAACGTATTGAATTCTATTGTTTATTGGTCTTTGTATCTGTTTTAACTTCTTCTTATTCTTTTAAAATAATCTATTATGTCTTTTTATCTTTTCCTAATGGTGGTCATCCAAAGACTTATGAAAAAGTACATGATGTACCTTCTGGTATGTTTTTACCGCTTTTCTTCTTAAGTCTCTGTAGTATTTTTGGAGGATATTTCACGAGAGAATTATTTATAGGTATAGGGAGTTCTGCGTTGGGTAATAGTTTATTTACTGCTCGAGAATCTTTTATAGAGTTTGAAATACCCGTCTTTTTTAAAATATTACCAATGTTGTTAAGTATTTTAACAGTGATAGTATTGTTTATTATCTATCATTGGAATCCTTGGATTTCTTCAAGAGGTAATCTCTATAGAATGTTTAATCAACGAATGTGGTTGGATTTATTATTTGCAAAGATTCTTCAACGGGTCCTTTCTATTGGTTATTATACATCTAAATATTTAGATAAAGGAGTCTTAGAATATATAGGTCCTTGGGGATTCTACAAATTCTTTACTTATTTAACTCAAAGTCTATCTCGAGCAGATACTCATATTTTACGACATTATTTGATTTATATGTGTTTAGGATTATGGGGTGTTATTCTCATTGTCTATAGTAATATTGATTATAGCATAATCTTAATTATGTTAATGAGTACTTTATTAATATTTACTTCTTAATTAGCAATGTTATTCGTTTCATTATTCTTAGTACCAATAATAAGTATAATTATAATAATGTTGTTACCTTCTAGTAGTTCTAAAAGATTAGGTCTCTTTTCTTCTCTCTTAACTTTATGGATTTCTTTATTCTTATGGATAACTTTAGATAATTCTCATCATCTGTGGGTATCTCATAACAATAATTATCCTATTGAATTATCAGTGGATGGATTATCCATCTTCTTTATATTATTAACTACTTTAATTATTCCTATTGCAATATTATCGAATTGGAGTAATTTAGAGGAAAGTCAACATTCTATTAAATACTATATAATATTAATATTATTAATAGAATTCCTATTATTATTGGTTTTCACTGTTACTGATTTATTATTATTTTATATCTTCTTTGAGGGGATTTTACCTCCACTCTTTTTACTAATAGGTTTATATGGATCACAAAGAAAAATTAGGGCTTCCTTTTATTTATTTCTTTATACCTTTTTAGGGTCTTTATTTATGTTATTATCCTTCTTAGCCATTTATTGGATAACTGGAACAACGCATCTCTCTTTACTTCGAGATATGTTTATCTCGATACCCGTTCAGAAAATATTATGGATTAGTATCTTTTTCGCTTTTGCGATCAAAACACCTTTAGTACCCTTGCATCTATGGTTGCCTTTGGCACATGCAGAAAGTCCATTAGGTGGAAGTGTGATATTAGCAGGTATAGTGTTAAAATTATCTTTATATGGAATCTTGAGAATATTAATTCCGATTTTACCTGAAGCAAGTTTATATTATACTCCATGGGTATATACAATCTGTGTAGTAACTATTCTTTATTCTAGTTTGACTACTTTAAGACAAGTGGATTTAAAAGTTATTATAGCTTATTCTTCTATTGGTCATATGGCATTCTGTCTTTTAGGTGCCTTTTCAAATACTTTAGAGGGTATTGAAGGTTCAATCTTCTTAGCTATTGCTCATGGATTAGTCAGTCCAGCTCTCTTTATTTGTGTAGGAGGAATTTTATATGATAGAACTCATACAAGAATTCTGAATTATTATAGAGGATTAGTAAGTTATATGCCCCTTTTCTCCATAATCTTCTTTATCTTAACTCTTTGTAATATAGCAGTACCTTTTTCAGCTAATTTCTTAGGAGAGCTGATGATACTGAGTGGTTCGTTCCAAAGAATGCCTCTTTTAACACTTTTATCTTGTACTAGTATTGTACTCTCTGCAGGTTATGCTATTTGGTTATATATTAGAATAATTTGTGGTTCTTATTCACCTTATCTAAATGTATTATCGGATGTGACCTGAAGAGAAGTCTATTTAATACTTCCCTTGTTATTTTTAACAATCCTTTTTGGAGTGTATCCTGATATTCTATTAGATGTTATTCATCATCCTGTAACAACAATATTATATTAACAAGAATTTCTTGGATATTATAGTATTAATAATATTCTCAATCTCTCCCTTTTTGGAAATTAGCTCACTGGTAGAGCAATCGTTTTACACGCGATATGGAGAAGGTTCGATTCCTTTATTTCCTAATTTTTTTTTTTTCAATTGAATGATGAGAATAATCAAAGTACATCCCTTTCTTTCCATATTTAATAGTTATATGATTGATTCACCTCAGCCTACGAATCTTTCTTATTTATGGAATTATGGTTCTTTATTAGGAGTCTGTTTAACTATTCAAATCGTAACAGGAATTACTTTAGCTATGCATTATATACCTTCTATAGACTTAGCTTTTTTAAGTGTAGAGCATATAATGAGAGATGTTAATTATGGTTGGTTAATTCGTTATTTGCATAGTAATACAGCATCCTTCTTCTTTTTATTTGTTTATTTACATATTGCTAGGGGAATTTACTATGGATCTTATCGACATCCCCGAACAATGGTATGGTCTATAGGAGTTTTAATATTCTTATTAATGATTATTACAGCTTTTCTAGGTTATGTTTTACCCTTTGGTCAAATGTCATTATGGGGAGCTACAGTTATTACGAATTTACTATCTGCAATTCCTTGGATCGGTAGTGATTTAGTTAATTTTATTTGGGGAGGATTTTCTGTGAATCATGCAACTTTAAACCGATTTTTCTCTCTACACTATTTACTACCTTTTTTATTAGCAGGATTGGTTATAGCTCATTTAATAGCACTCCATGAACATGGAAGTGGTAATCCCTTAGGAATTACAGGGAATGTCGATCGTATACCTTTTCATCCTTACTATTCTTTTAAAGATTTAGTAACAGTATTCTTATTCTTTATAGCACTTTCTTACTTTGTATTTTATAATCCAAATGTCCTAGGTCATAGCGATAATTATATTATGGCTAATCCAATGTCTACACCTCCAAGTATAGTACCTGAGTGGTATTTATTACCTTTTTATGCTATACTTCGATCTATTTCAGATAAATTATTAGGAGTTGTAGCAATGTTAGCTTCGATATTAATATTGTGGTTATTGCCAGTTCTGGATCTATCTAGAATTCGAGGATCGGTCTTTCGACCGATAAGTAAATTCTTATTCTGGATTTTTGTTACAAACTTTTTATTATTAATGTATTTAGGGTCACAACATGTGGAAGAACCTTATATTACTATTGGTAAATATGCAACAATATTTTACTTTTCATATTTCATTTTTATAATACCAGTGATAGCTATTATAGAGAATACTTTATCAGATCTAGCTTTAGAAAAATAATTCAGGATTTTTAATATTTAAAAATTTTTTTTGGAAAGTCCGATACGAATTAAAGATAATAGATGGATTCTATTCTGTAAAAACAGAAGACATTTAAAAGAAACTAAAATTCACTGAAGGCGAACTCCTTAATCTTATCTTCGTTATTCTATTGATTTCTGAAATAGATAATAAATATATATAACAGAATTCGGCTTATAAAAATCTGAAAAAAAAATGTTGTTATTAAGTATAATAGGTCAGCTGATTGCGATAGCATTCTCTTCTCCTCACTGGAACTTAGTATTATTAAGTAGAATAAGTATTCTTTCCTTAATCTATTCAATATTCTTAACCTATAATGTCTATTATGTTGATCTACTCGGGTCAGGTTTAGGAATATATAGTGGATTTTTACAAGTCACGAGTTTAACACAATTTATCGATGTGTTTATCTCTCTCTTAGGAATATGTATATTAGGTATTACAGGATTTTATTCTATTGATAAAAAAAATTCACGAGAACTTACAAATCTATTTGATTTTAAACAGATTTTGGAATATCCTCTTCTAAGCATCTTTTTATTATTAGGAAGTCAATTAATAATAAGTTCGTTGAATATGATTTCTTTTTATTTATCTTTAGAACTACAAAGTTTTTCTCTTTATATCTTATCATCCTTATATTCTTCTAAACATGGTTTAAAATATTACTTCTTGGGAGCATTATCCTCTTGTTTTGTTTTACTAGGATTAGGTCTTCTTTATAGTTATACAGGGATAACCTCTTTAGAATCCTTAGCAATCTTTAATGAAGTTAATACAAATATCTATCTACAAATAAGTATTTTAATATTGATATCCGGAATCTTGTTTAAAGTGGCATCCGTACCTTTTCATCAATGGGCTATTGATGTATACGATGGAGTACCTACAATAATAACAACTTGGTTAACCACTTTAACCAAAATCTCTTTATTAATATTTTTAATGGAGTTCCTCTCTTCTACTTCTTCTTCTTCTGGATTAACAATCTTAACATTCTTATCTGTATTGTCTATTGTAGTCGGATCCCTTTTAGGATTATCCCAATCTCGTATTAAATGATTATTAATATATAGTATGGTAAGTCATGTAGGATTCTTAATATTATCTCTCTCTATCCTACAAGAGAAGTCTTTAGAGGCATTTTTATTTTATTTAGTTCAATATAGTTTAACGAACTTAAATATCTTTTTAATATTAATTGCTATGGGATATTTTTGTAACAATCCGGATAGTGAGGATTCACCAATAATGTATATAAAGAGTTTAAGAGGATTTACGAAGGTTAATAGTTTATTATCAATTTGTTTTACTATTTCTTTACTTTCCCTAGGAGGAATACCTCCTTTCATAGGTTTCTTTGGAAAGTTCAATATTCTCTATAATACAGTTTCACAAGGTTATTTATTTATAACTATTATCATTCTTTTAGCAAGTGTTTTAAGTATTAGTTATTATTTAAAAGTGATACAATCCATTTTTTTTGGAGAATCTACTTCAAGTTTTAACAATATTCAAATTTCTACTTATTTAAGTACAGTAATAAGTCTTTTAACTTTAACAATCTTGGTATTCTTAATATATCCAGATCTTCTTCTTCAATTAGTCCATTTAACAATTTGTAAGTAAATACTTTACTGAATAATGACAACATTAGTAATCGTAGCACTAGGTATTTCTCTCTCCTTAGTATTCCTTAATAGAATATTTAGTCCAACGAGACCTTCCTTAGAGAAAGTTTCTCCTTTTGAATGCGGATTTAGTTCTTTTCACCAAACTCGAAATCCTTTCAATATTTATTATTATTTAATAGGCTTACTCTTTTTAGTATTTGACTTAGAAATATTATTAATCTATCCGTTTGCCTTATCCACAACAAGTTATGGATTTTATATCTTTAATCTATTTTTATTTTTTTTAACAATAGGTTTTATTTATGAATATGGGAAAGGAGTATTAAAATTTAAAAATGATCAACAATAATATTATACACAATGATGCCCCCACTCCTTGGGGAATGACTTTCCAGGATGGAGCGAGTCCAGTTTTCGACGGGATCGTCGAATTACACGACCAAGTTCTCTTTTACCTACTAATTATTTTAGTAGGAGTCTCTTGGATTCTCCTCTCTACAATTTTACGATTTAAAGACTCCCCTATCATCCACAAATATCATAATCATAGTACAACTATAGAATTGATTTGGACAGTGAGTCCCGCATTTTTATTAATAGCTATTGCCTTTCCTAGTTTTAAATTATTATATTTAATGGATGAAGTTATTGATCCAGCGATGACAATTAAAGCCATTGGTCATCAATGGTATTGGTCTTATGAATATTCTGATTATGTGGACAAAGAGGGTCATTCGATTGAATTTGACTCTTATATGTTACCCGCAGAAGATTTAGAAGAGGGCCAACTAAGACAACTGGAGGTGGATTCTCGTGTGATCGTACCTGTGAATACTCATCTTCGATGGATTATTACTGCGACCGATGTCTTACATGATTTTGCAGTACCCTCTCTAGGGATCAAAGTGGATGCGAGTCCCGGTCGACTCAATCAAATATCAACATTCATACAACGGGAAGGAGTTTATTATGGTCAATGTAGTGAATTATGTGGAGTATTACATAGTAGTATGCCAATAGTGATTGAGGCAGTATCTTTAGAAAAATTTTTATCTTGGTTGGATAGTCAATAAGCAAGCAATCATTCTCCCATCTACTCTCCTTAGAAAAAAATAGATTGGAATAGAATTATCTATTTAAAAAGGATAGTTCAAAGAAATTAGAGTTTAATGTTAGCTCAGAATGAACGCTATCTAGAAGCATTACACATGCGAATCACCGTTAACGGTGGTGTACGGGTGAGTATCCATAGAAATCTACCCATTTTCCAATGGATGAGTCTATCCAGGGGGAGGTAGTTGGTAAGATAATAGCTTACCAAGCCGAAGAACCCTAGTCAAGTTTGAAAGAACCTCTGACCACATTGGCTCTGAAACAACAGCCAAGATTCTCTTTTAGAGAATCCAGCAGTGAGGAATCTTGGTCAATGATCGAAAGATTGAACCAGCTATCTAGAAGAATCTTTTCAGATTCTAAACAAAGAGAGGATGATGACGTTATCTTTGTAGAAGTCTCGACCCAATCTCGTGCCAGCCGTCGCGGTAATACGAGTGAGGCAAGCGTTATTCATCATTATTAGGTCTAAAGGGTGAGTAGGTGGTTTTACCAAAACTAGAGTCGAATGGAAGAATAAAGAATTTGGAGAGTAGAGATGAAATTCAATGATACTCCAAGGACTGCTCATGGCGAAAGCATTATTCTAATTGACGACTGACACTGAGGTACGAAAGCATAAGTAGCGAAAAGGATTAGATACCCTTGTAGTTTATGCTGTAAACGATGAATGCTAGAAATTAGAAGGAATCTCTTTTAGTTTCTGTGGTGAAGACTTTAAGCATTCCACCTGAGAAGTACTATCGCAAGATTGAAACTCAAAACATTAGACGGTCACAGAGACCAGCAGTGAAGCATGTTGTTTAATTCGATAACCCACGACAAATCTTACCACTTCTTGCATAATAGATTTATCTATTACAGGTGTTGCATGGCTGTCTTTAGTTCGTGTTGTGAAATGTAAGGTTCATTCCGAGAACGAACGCAATCCTTATCTTTAATTAAATTCTTTAAAGAAGTATCTTTCGATAAGAAGGAATAATTAGGATGAAGACAAGTCCTCATGACCCTTATGGAGTGGGCTACAGACGTGCCGCAAAAATTTCTACAATGGGAAGCAAAGATCCAAGTCCGAGCCAATCCTTAAAAGAAATTAAAGTACGGATAAGAATCTGGAACTCGATTCTTTGAAGAAGGAATTGCTAGTAATCGTTCATCATCAAGGAACGGTGAAACAAATATCTGTGATGTACTAACTACTCGTCAAGCGCAAAAATCATTAGGGGATATCAAGTTTTGAACGTCTATCCCTTAGAAATTTGTGCTAAGTCGAAATAAGGTAGCTGTAGGGGAACCTGTAGCTGAAAGATTAAATAACCCAAGAACCCCCCTCCCTCTCTTCCAGAGAAGAATCTTGATAGTGGTTCCAAGGATAGGCTGTAAACCTATAGGTCTTTTAGACTTGTGAGGGTTCAACTCCCTCTCTTCTCAAGAAGTTACTATAGCTTAGTGGTAAAGCGAAGTACTGTTAATGCTTTAACAGAAGTTCGATTCTTCTTAGTAACGAATGAATTTAGAATACTCAACAAGTTGTTTAGGCATTTTATTAGCTATATTAGTCATAACCTCTAAGAATCCAGTTATTTCTTTACTTTATTTAATCGGATTATTTATCGATATGGGTGTTTATTTAATATCTATTCAATTAACTTACTTAGGTTTATCATATATAACTGTATATGTTGGAGCTATTGCAATGTTATTTATATTTGTAATAATGATGTTAAATATTAAAGTTTTAGAATCTAAAAAGAACTTGCAAAGTATACCCTTAGGTTTGCTTTTAGGATCTACATGGGTATTCACTCTTTATCATATTTTACCAGAAGATATGATAATAGAAAAGTATCCCAATGTTCTTTCCTTTCCTTCTTGGGAAGATAGAATAATGAATCCTTCAGTAGTAGAAATATTAGGTAAAGTACTTTATACAGATTATTCCCTTTGGTTATTATTAATAAGTTTAATCTTAGTGCTAGCCATTGTTGGAGCTATTTCTATTGCAGCTCCCCATTCCAAATGTTATTAGAAGTATTCGTAGTGATCTTACCGGTAATGCTAAGTATAGCTTATACTACCTTAGCAGAAAGAAAAGTCATGGGATCCATGCAAAGACGTTTAGGACCGAATATTGTAGGATATTATGGTTTATTACAACCCTTTGCAGATGCTTTAAAATTAATTGTTAAAGAAACAATTATACCTTCTCAATCGAATAAAATATTATTCTTTCTAGGTCCCACAATAGCTTTAGTATTTGCTTTATTAGGTTGGGGTCTCATACCTTATGGGCCAGGTATCACCCTCTGTGATTTTGAATTAGGAATTCTTTATAGTTTAGCTATCTCTTCTGTAGGAGTTTACGGAATCTTAGTTGGAGGTTGGGCATCCAATTCAAAGTATGCCTTAGTAGGTTCTTTAAGAAGTACAGCTCAATTAATAAGTTATGAACTCATTTTGACTTCCATAGTTTTTGTTGTCGTTTTCTTATCTGGAACACTGAATTTCACTCAACTTATAGAAAGTCAACATTCTATCTGGTATTGTATACCTCTGTTTCCTCTCTTTATAATCTATTTTATAGGAGCTCTCGCAGAAACGAATCGAGCTCCTTTCGATTTACCAGAAGCAGAATCCGAACTGGTAGCAGGGTTCATGACAGAATATTCTGCAGCAATCTTTGTATTTTATTTCTTAGCAGAATACGGAAATATTATTCTTATTTCAACATTATCAGTAATTTTTTTCTTAGGAGGTTATTTATTACCTATTCCTTCGATCTTACCACCCGTTTTACAAGGGCTTTTCTATGGTGTATCTTTAGGTATTAAAGTCTCTCTCCTAATATTCTTATTTATATGGGTTAGAGCTTCTTTCCCACGAATCAGGTATGATCAACTCATAACCTTCTGTTGGACAATTCTTTTACCTTTTTTATTTGCTTGGATATTTTTCATTGCAGCTATTCTTTATAGCTTTAATAGTTTACCAACTTCAATATAATCACCCCCAAGGTGAATATAATTCAAGGGTTAGAATATAAATTTGTGGTATTTACTGTTTCTGGTTCGAGTCCAGATATTCACCCAAGTCAGAATAGTTTAAAAGGTTAAAACATTTATCTCATGCGTATAAAAAGAAAGTTCAATTCTTTCTTCTGACTGAAAATGAAAAAAATCCATTATTATAGTTTTAATAACTCCAATATTCTTTTCTATTCTTCTTTGAGCTTAAGAGAAAGTCAAACAATGCTTAGAATTCTAAAACAGTTTTTTAAGAATATCAATATTAGTAATCCTTGAATAAAGATTCAAGGGGATCGTCTTCAAATTCTCTTCTATTATTACTCAGAAGAGAAAATCAAGATAGAAACTACAGAATTAGAAACTCTATTCTCCAAGGCTTTTCAGAAGAAAGTTCAAATCAAAGGAATTCCTTTAAATTATCCTTATTTAGACAGTCAAATTTGGGTAAACAATCTTCAAGAAACTTCTTTAAAGGAAATCCAAAAAAAGATTCAGATGTTTAAAAATCCTCTGGATCCTTACTTTATACCAGGAAAATATTTATCAGGAATTCATATTCAAATAGCAGGAAGATCTCATAAAAATCAAAAAAGATCTAAAAAAGAAGAAATCTTTATTGGAACACGAGGCCCTTACTCTGACACTCAACACTGTACCCTTCGGAGCACTAATGGTTTAAGAACGACAACAGTTACTCTGTATTCTGGGTTGTAGACTAAAAGGTAAGTCACAGAAATTTGAGTTCTGTTTTTAAAAGTTCGAATCTTTTCGACCCAGGAGGATATAGCTTAAAGAGAAAGCCTTTGCCTTTTAAGCAAATGAATAAGAGTTTGATTCTCTTTATTCTCAATCCCCTCTTTTTTTTTTAATCCATCAATGATATCACGCTGGTTATTTTCAACAAATGCTAAAGATATAGGGGTATTATATCTAATGTTTGCATTGTTCTCAGGAATGCTTGGAACAGCTTACTCTGTTTTAATACGAATGGAATTAGCTTCTCCAGGAATCCAATACTTACAAGGAGATAATCAATTGTATAATGTGTTAGTTACAAGTCATGCTTTATTAATGATCTTTTTCATGGTCATGCCAGGAATGGTAGGAGGATTTGGAAATTGGTTAGTTCCTATCATGATAGGTTCTCCAGATATGGCCTTTCCAAGACTGAATAATATCTCTTTCTGGTTATTACCTCCCTCATTAATATTATTAATCTTCTCTTCTCTTGTAGAAGGAGGAAGTGGAACAGGTTGGACTTTCTATCCTCCTCTTTCTGGAATCGGAAGTCATTCTTCTGGAGCAGTGGATTTATCAATATTTAGTTTACATCTCGCAGGAATCAGTTCTATGCTTGGAGCTATCAATTTTATAACTACAATCTTGAATACACGAGCGCCAGGTATGACAATGCATAAACTACCCTTATTTGTATGGTCGATCTTCGTAACAGCAATATTATTATTATTATCTTTACCTGTCTTAGCAGGGGCTATAACAATGTTATTAACAGATAGAAACTTTAATACTTCCTTCTATGAAGTAAGCGGAGGAGGAGATCCATTACTCTATCAACATCTCTTTTGGTTTTTTGGACATCCTGAAGTATATATATTAATAATACCTGGATTTGGAATCATTAGTCACATTATTTCTACATTTTCAGGTAAACCTATTTTTGGTTATTTAGGAATGGTTTATGCCATGTTATCCATTGGTGTTCTTGGATTTTTAGTATGGAGTCATCATATGTATACTGTTGGACTCGATGTCGATACACGAGCTTATTTCACTGCAGCGACAATGATTATTGGAATACCCACAGGTATTAAGATATTCTCTTGGATAGCCACAATGTATGGAGGAAGTTTACGATTCACAACTCCAATGTTATTTGCCGTAGGATTTTTATTCTTATTTACCATTGGAGGACTCACAGGAATTGTTTTATCTAATGCTTCTTTAGATATTGCTTTTCACGATACTTATTATGTTGTTGCTCACTTCCATTATGTATTATCCATGGGAGCTGTTTTTGCATTAATCGCTGGATGGTATTTCTGGTCTCCTAAAATTCTAGGACTTTCTTATAAAGAAGAACTGGGTCATATTCATTTCTGGACTCTCTTTATAGGTGTTAACCTAACCTTTATGCCAATGCATTTCTTAGGTTTACAAGGTATGCCTAGACGAATACCTGATTACCCGGATGCTTTTGCTGGGTGGAACTTTGTATCCAGTTTTGGAAGTTTTGTTTCTATTCTAGCGACTGTCTTATTCATTTATTCTATTTATCATCAATTAGTCTTCGGTCAACCCGTGGCTCCGAATCCTTGGTATTCGCCTCCTTTCTTTATTAGTCATTCTCATCCAGTAGAGGATAGAAATACTTCTTTAGAATGGGCTATACAATCTCCACCGGCATTCCATCATTTTACAATTTTACCTAAACAATCTTAATTCCATGCCACAATTAGTACCTTTCTATTTTGTAAATCAAGTGCTCTGTGGATTTACATCTTTAATATTCATTACTTATGTCTACTCAAAGTGGATCTTACCTAAATATCTTCAACTTTTTGTAGTTCGATCTTATATTACTAAATTATAAGCAAAATGTTAACAACAGTCTTTCAAAGTCCTTTAGAGCAATTTGAAATATATACTATATTTAGTATTCTTCTCCCCTTTTTAGGATATAGAGAAATATCTATAACCAATATAGGAATCTATTTTTCAATCATCGTTCTCATATTACTTCTTTGGAACATTTTAACTTTTTCTAATACTAAAATTATTGGAAATGGTTGGAAAGGAAGTCAAGAATCTTTATACATGACTGTTTTAAATACTATAGAAAATCAAATCGGTTCAAAAGGATATCGTTATTTCCCTTTAATTTATTCAATATTTATATTTATACTATTAAGTAATTTTATTGGAATGATTCCTTATTCTTTTGCTGTGACTTCTCATTTAATTTTTACAGTTTCTTTAAGTATGACTCTATTATTAGGAACGACAATAATAGGACTTCAACGACATGGATGGAATTTCTTTTCTTTCTTTATTCCTTCGGGTGTTCCAATTATTTTAATACCCTTCCTTACAATAATAGAATTTATTTTATACATTTCTAGAGGATTTTCTCTAGGAATTAGACTCGGAGCCAATGTCTTAGCCGGTCATATGTTAATGAAAATTATTGCTGGATTCATTTATCAAATGATGATTTCGGGAGTTTTATTTTTCATATTAGGATTCATACCTTTATTATTACTCATAGCCATCTCTGGTTTAGAATTAGCTATTTCATTTATACAAGCTTATGTTTTCATAGTTTTAACTTCGAGTTATATAAAAGATTCTATTTATTTACATTAATATACCCCCACCCCTTGGACATCCTTTTAGCTTAATGGCAAAGCTTAATACTTCTAATATTAAGATTCAGGTTCAATTCCTGAAAAGGATAAGGACAGATGGTTTCTGAAATTTGATTGCAAATCAAATGAATTAAGGGTTCAATTCCCTTCTTTATCTAGAAAGGAGAGTGTAATTCAATGGTAGAAGCTTTGATTCCAAATCAATAAGTAAAAGTTCAAGTCTTTTCACTCTTGAAAGATTTTTTAACTTAATGGTCAAAGTGCAAACTCGATAAGTTTGAAATACTGGTTCAATTCCATTAAAAATCACAGGATAAGTGGCCGAGTGGTCTATGGCATGATACTTGAGATATCAAACACCTTTACCGTGTCGCGAGTTCGAATCCCGCCTTATCTGACGGAGGGGATATAGTTTAAAGGGTAAAACACATATTTTGCATGTCTGAATTATGGATTCGATTTCCATTATCTCCAAGCTTAGATAACTTAACGGTAAAGTAAAACTCTGAAGAAGTTTGAATTTAGGTTCAATTCCTAATCTTGGCAAACGGTAGTGACGAAAGAGGTATACGTGATATGCTTAGGACATATGTCAATGAGGGTTCGAATCCCTTCTACCGTACTAAAAGTAAAAGAGTAGAGAAGTAGAGAAGTAGAGGAGTAAAGAAGTAAAGGAGTAAGTCGTAGAGAGAGAGAAAGGGTGGTACACTTTTAGTTTAAAGGTTAAAACTATAGTCTTCGAAACTATGGATATGGGTTCAATTCCTATAAAGTGTTCGTCGTAGCAAGTATAAGTTAAGGGTTAGACTCCATGCCTTCCAAGCATAAAGTGCTCGTTCGATTCGAGTTATTTGCAGAGTCTGTAGCTTAAAGTAAAGTTTCAATTTGTCACATTGAAGGATGCCCTCTCGCAGGGGTCAGACTCGAGGAAAAATCGTCATCGGTAAGACACAATACATGCTAGGTATTCGTTCCACCTTGGAACTAAGGGTTCAACTCCCTTTTTTTCCGGAGGTTTCTGGAATCCGAATTCCCCCCAGAATCAGGGGCAATTCTAAATAAAATAATTATTAATGAAATGTATTCATTAATTATAATTATTTGAATATAATATAATTCATCAATGAATTTGATTTGATTTGATTTTATTAATTTAATTAATAAATGAAAGGAATTCATTAATTCATAATCAATGAATTTGATTTGATTTGATTTTATTAATTAATTAATACATAAATAACATTAACATACATAAATAAATAAATAAATAAATAAATAAATAAATAAATGAAATGTATTCATTAATAATCAATGAAAGGAATCGAAGAATGAATAATCAATTGAATTCTGAATTCATTCAATTAATAAATAAATAATAATTAATTAATTAATTAAAAAAATTAATAAAATTAATTAATAAATAAATAAATAAATTCAATAAATAAATTTTACAAGGTATTAAAACTATTTTTGAATAATCTCTAAGCTTTAGAGGGGAGAGGGAAAGAAAGGATCTCTAAGGCCGGAAAACCCCCAGAACTCTCAAAAAGAAGAAAAGAACATTGGTTTTTTTTAAAGTTTTTATTTAATTAATTAATAATTAATTTCATTGAATTTAATTTCATTTAATTTCATTTCATTGAATTTATTTCAGAATTTTATTTATTAATATTTAATTCATTCATTCATTCATTTCATGAAGTGAGTTGTCGTGGGTAAGTCAGTCTGTGATCTATCTATCTTATCTTATCTATAATAATAATATAATAATATTATAATATAATATAATATCTATAATAATAATATATAATATATAATATCTATAATAATAATATATAATATCTATAATAATATATAATATCTATAATAATAATATATAATATAATATAATAAGATATAATATAATATCTATTCTATAATAATATAATATATAATATAATATAATATATAATATAATATATTCAATCCATATCAATCAGAATGAAATGAATCTATTGAATATCCCTAACCTCACTACACTACACTTACTTCACTACACTACACTTACTTACTTACTTCACTTCACTCAGTTCAGAGATTCTAATCTAATAAAAAAGAATAGAATGAATCATCATTAATAATAATATATTAATATTCTAACTAAATAAGAAAGACTGAATCTCAGACTACATTCATTAAGAAGAATGAATATTAAGTAATAATGAATGAATAATAATATATTAAGAATAAGAATATTAAGAATGAATAATATATAATATATTAATAATAGAATAAGAATATTAAGTAATAATGAATGAATAATAATATATTAAGAATATATAAAATAATAATATATACTACTACTACTATTAATATAGACTACTCCCATTCAAAGTCATTCAGTACCTTCTTAAATCTATCAATCAATCAATCTAATCTATCACTATCAATCAATCAATCTAATCTATCACTATCAATCAATCAATCTAATCTATCAATCTAATCTATCTGTATCTGTCTGGAATCGAATCTAAACTAAACTCACTCACTCACTCACTCACTCACTCACTCTAACTCTCTCTAACCTAACTCAAACTCAAACTCATTCTAACTCAGAATGGGATGATGAAGAATCCAAAAAATTGCAAGGTATTAAATGCACCACTCCACGGAATATTGGGATATTCTTTTTTAGAATCATTTCTTATTCTTCATTGAATGAATTTCAATTAAATAATTTTTAATAATTCACTAAACACAAAATATATATATTAATGTGATTCATTTGTAGTATTCATCGATTTCCACAACCCAAAATCAAATCCAAATTTCTTTCTGTCTATCTCAATCATGACAAACCCCTCTTTCTCTTCTTTTTTGATTTATTATTATATTATCATTACTATTATTTATTTATTTATTTACTTACTTTTTAATTTAATAATAACTAATAATTGATTTAGTTTATTGATCATTAATTAAAAAAAAAATAATACAAACAAATTCTTCAAAGATTTTATTTTATATATAAAACTTATATATATAATAATATAAAAAATATAAATAAATAGATGAACTAGTTAAGTTAACCATTTTCTTAAGGAAGAAGAAACTAATAATAGAAGAAGTTAGTATATATTTATATTTAATTTATATTAATCTATCTTAATCTTAAGTTTAATCAACACTACTTCACTCATTAATTAATAATTAAAAATAATTAATAATAATAATAATAACATTACATTTTTTCTTCTATTATTTAAATTTATTTATCTATTCTATTATTTATAAAAATTAAAATAAAAATGAATTAATTAGATTACTTTGAATTAATTATTTTTATTATTATTATTTATC